TAGGGCTCTTATGTGTCTTGAACTTATATTAAATGCGGTTAATATAAATTTTGTAACATTTTCTGATTTTTTTGATAGTCGTCAATTAAAAGGAGCTATTTTTTCCATTTTTATTATCGCTATTGCCGCCGCTGAAGCAGCTATTGGACTTGCTATTGTTTCGTCAATTTATCGTAATCGAAAGTCAACTCGGATCAATCAATCTAATTTGTTGAAAAAATAATCTCAGATAAAAAATCAAAGTATTTTGGCTCTCTTTCATAAACCAATTCAGAACAAAATGGATTCACAAACGCTGGAAACTCATTGATTCGTCTAATATCTAAATTTAGTTTATCTCTTTTTTTTTTTTCAATTCTAAATTTAGTAGATCGAAAATTGATGCCCTTTAAAAATGTATAGATCCAATGTCACATTCAGTCAAAATTTATGATACATGTATTGGATGTACTCAATGTGTTCGAGCCTGCCCCACAGATGTGTTAGAAATGATACCTTGGGACGGATGTAAAGCAAAACAAATTGCTTCGGCTCCAAGAACAGAGGATTGTGTCGGTTGTAAGAGGTGTGAATCCGCTTGTCCAACGGATTTCTTGAGTGTTCGGGTTTATTTATGGCATGAAACAACTCGCAGCATGGGTCTAGCTTATTGATACCTCACTTAAAACTCTACTTGAATTCAGCCGATTTGTTTTACCGAGAAAACCCGAGCGCAAAAAATTTTTGCGCACCGGTTTTCTGGCCTAAGTGTATTTTGCCTTTACCACGAATGATTTTCCTTGGTTAACAATAATTGTATTTTTACCAATAGCTGCGGGTTCTTTAATTTTTTTTCTTCCTCATAAAGGAAATAAGGTAATCAGATGGTATACAATTTGTATATGTATTTTAGAGCTCCTTCTACTAACCTATGTATTCCGTTATCATTTCCAATCAGATGATCCATTAATCCAACTAGTGGAAGATTATAAATGGATTCATTTTTTTGATTTCCATTGGAAATTAGGAATAGATGGACTTTCTATAGGACCTATTTTACTAACGGGATTTATCACTACTTTAGCTACGTTAGCAGCCTGGCCTCTTACTCGGGATTCTCGATTATTCCATTTTTTGCTATTAGCAATGTATAGCGCTCAAATAGGGCCATTTTCTTCTCAGGATCTTTTACTTTTTTTTATCATGTGGGAGTTAGAATTAATTCCGGTTTATCTCCTTCTATCCATGTGGGGAGGAAAGAAACGGATGTACTCCGCAACTAAATTTATTTTGTACACGGCAGGAGGTTCTGTTTTTCTATTAATGGGAGTTATGGGTCTTGGTTTATATGGTTCGAATGAACCAACATTAGATTTTGAAACATCAATTAATCGACCGTATCCTGTGGCCTTGGAAATAATATTTTATATCGGATTTTTGATTTCGTTTGCTGTCAAATCGCCGATTCTACCTTTCCATACATGGTTACCTGATACCCACGGCGAAGCTCATTACAGTACTTGTATGCTTTTAGCTGGAATCTTATTAAAAATGGGGGCATATGGATTGATTCGGATTAATATGGAATTATTACCTCATGCTCATTCTATTTTTTCTCCCTGGTTGATGATAATAGGCACAATACAAATAATCTATGCAGCTTTAACTTCTTCCGGCCAACGTAATTTTAAAAAAAGAATAGCCTATTCTTCTGTATCGCATATGGGTTTGATACTTATAGGAATTGGTTCTATAACCGACGCAGGACTCAATGGAGCCATTTTACAAATAATTTCTCACGGATTTATTGGGGCGGCCCTTTTTTTCTTGGCAGGAACAAGTTATGATAGAATACGTCTTGTTTATCTCGACGAAATGGGCGGCGTAGCTATCCCAATGCCAAAAATATTTACGCTATTTAGTAGCTTTTCTATGGGCTCCCTCGCATTACCAGGTATGAGTGGTTTTGTTGCAGAATTAATCGTATTGTGGGGACTAATTACCAGTCAAAAATATCTTTTCATGCCAAAAATTCTACTGACTTTTGTAATAGCAATTGGAATGATATTAACGCCTATTTATTCATTATCTATGTCACGCCAGATGTTCTATGGATCCAAGTTATTTAATGCCCCTACTTCTTATCTTTTTGATTTTGGACCGCGCGAGTTGTTTGTTTCAATCGCTATCTTTCTACCCATAATAGGGATTGGAATCTACCCGGATTTTGTTCTGTCACTCTCAGTTGAGAAGGTTGAAGTTCTTTTATCTAGTTTTTTATAGAGATTTTTCCTAAAGAAAAAATTAGATAATTTTTTAAAACTTGTTGTAGAATAAACAAAAGAATGCTTTTTTTCTATTATTTAAAATAAAGTGAAAAATGACTTTTCATTTTAACCCGATATGCGCGGTCTTTGCGAGAACCGCGCGAATCACTACACATTGGTACTGGATTCACGCAGTTCGTTACAAAGTTTTTTATAGACAGCTCGAGTTAGTTTGTATTCGTAAGAAGCTTCCTTAGCTAGACGGTACTGTAAATGAACCATAACTATGTAACCCTATTCCTAATAGATTAACTCCAAAATAGCATATCCAAATTATCAGAAAACCTAGAGCCGCCACCAGTGCGGAATGTTCACCTGGGAAATGCTTATTTGTTCGAATATGTAAATAAATAGCGAATATCATCCAAGTAATAAAGGCCCAAATTTCTTTTGGGTCCCAACTCCAATATGATCCCCACGCTTCATTCGCCCAGACTGCTCCTGAAATAATACCCGTAGTTAAAAAAAGAAATCCTAGACTAATCACACGATAACTCCAAAAATCCAATTGTTGAATTAATTGGCTCTTGTAATAATTCTTACCAGAAAAAAAAGAAGGATTTCTTAAAATAGTACTTCTGTCATAGCTATATTGGATTTCGTTAAATGAAAATGATTTAAAAAACCGATTACTTTTCTTTCGAAATGTAAAGACTAGAAGTGCAGCGGATAATAATGATCCACACAGAAGAGCGGCATAGCTCAATATCATCATACTTACGTGCATTATTAACCACTCAGATTGGAGCGCAGGGACTAATATTGCAGGTTTCTGTATTTCACTTAAAAGACTTGAAGTAGCAAAGCCTTGGGTAAAAATAGTACTCGAGGCGGTTATTGCGCTTAGATTTTTATTTTTTTTGAAATAGGCGACTATATGAATAAGGGAGAAACTCCACGAAAGAAAGATTAATGATTCGTATAAATCACTTAGTGGAAAATGACCGGAATAAATCCAACGAGTCACTAATAAGCCTGTTAAACACAAAAAGGTCGGTATCATGCCCTTTTCTGATAACTCATATGGTTTTATGAGTTCAGTGACCAATAGGTTGCAAAACCAAATTGAAATGACAATTGAAACAATTGAAAAGGAAATATGATTTAATATATGCTCTAAGGTTGAAAATATCATAAAATATCATAAAAAAAAAAAAGAGTAATCCCTTAATTTAAGTATAAATGAAAAGCGGGAATTTAATTCATTTTTCATTATAAGATCTATTGTTTGGTGTTTCGAAGACGGCATGCCGCCACTCGGACTCGAACCGAGATGCTCTAGCACTGCTTCCTAAGAGCAGCGTGTCTACCGATTTCACCATAGCGGCTTGTTCGAACCCATAATAGGCTATTTATATTGAATCGTCAAGATTGACAGTGTCACTTCACTGAAAAAATTTTTGAATAACAATTCAAATTCATAACAATTAGTTCCCATTTAACTTATTTCAGAAATTTAAAACAACCAAATGAATTTTCTCGCGGAACATAAAAAAACCTTTTTTGGATTTTTCTAAAGTAAGACATTGTTTGTATATAATATCCCGAGAGTTTTCGTCTTTTATTGGTTGGGCTGAAATCAAAAAATATCTGCGAACTCTATAGTCATTCCGAGAAAGACGAAGTCAGAAAGTTAGACAAGTTTTCAAAATGGAATCAATGAGTTTCTCTCGTTAATTTGAACTAAAGATCTTATTTCTGATCTTCTCTCGATATTCTTTAGATATATAGATAAAGAAAACATATTATTAGCATTTGAATTATAACAAAAAGGTCGATGGGGAAAATAAGACTCCCCACCAACAAAATGAAAAATAGAGTCCTAAAAAAAGGTAAAACCTTGGTTTTTCTTATTGTATTTTTTCTTAGAATTTGCGAAATTTTCAAATTCTTAATGTTCCATTTTTACATATGAACATCACAAAACGGAGTCTATTTCATATTGATTAGTTCAAACTAATAGAGAGTTGTAATTGAGAATTTGATAGTAAGACTGAAATGAGCCAATTTTAACGTCAAATAGATTCCGAGTCTTACAACATTTTAGGACTTATTTGCTTGTCGCAGAAAAAAACTTTTTGATTTGCCGGTAGAAAGAGATTTTCCTAATGACAAAGCTTTTAACGCCAATGAATATCCCTTCCTTTTCCAAATATTTTGACGAATACGCTTTTTTGATCTAGAAGTGCGTTTTTTTGGAACTGCCATTTCAAAATGAAGAGGTTACTCATTGTTATAGTTGGATGTGAAAGACATCTTTTGTTCAAAAGAATCCTTAATTACTATTCATTATCTAGTTATTCTTTTAGTCCTTATCATCACAAATAAATCTAAATATATGAAACTTCTCTACAAGATTCCTACAAATTTTTTGTTCAAAAAGGTTTTTTATACTCTAGAAGGCTTCTAAGAACAAATAAGTTGTTATGGATTAGTAGTACTTTTATTTTTCGTTTTTTCTCAGATATTTCTATAATCAGCTATGATATATAAATCTAATTCGTGGAACTAAAAAAAAGAATCTAAAAGATCTATCTCCAGTGCTTTTTGTCATTCGACACTGCATTTCCATGTAATAAAATCGAAGGAAGTATTTCAAAAGACAACTTTTATCTAATACCAAATGGAATCTTTTTTCGAGTAACTAGTCCAACGAATCCGTCTAAAATTTTTGAAATTCGAATGAGATTAGTAATTTATCTGTTCTGTTACCGGATACATCTTTTTATCCTTTCTCACTAAATAAAATTTTCTCAATTAATAAAAAATCAAGTTTCAAATAAACCATTAAGTTTTATATATACACTCAGATATTCTAACGGTTTCTAATAACAAAAATATTTTTTTATAAACAAAAAAAAAAGAATCATAATCAATCTCATTAAGGAATTAGTTAATAAGTTGAAATAAACTAACTAAAACGAAACTAACTAAAAAAACGACCAGTTATTAAGCCGATGACATTAGTGAATTCCACGATTTATATCAGAATCCAGTACTTTTGAGTGTAATTCCTGATGCTTGCTATAAAAAAAACCATTGTTAGAAAAATTTCTATTTTTATTTTTGATCTCTTCCTAAATTTGTATATTTTCAAAATACAAATATAGTTAAAATAAAGAAGTATTTTTTTTTACAGAACGTGGTCATATTATTTGACCACGTCTAACTTCTTGAGTTGAATATTTGAACTATTTCGAAAAACTCAGATACAGAATAAGTACGAATATCAAATGCTAAATTTTTATTTACGTTAAATTTTTTTAAGTTAGTGCATATTTTGATTTTTTTTATTGATCCCTTTTGATAAGGGGTGGGGTCCAGTTAATCAGAAGCAATTAATTCAGACTAAAAAACTTTTTTTATGGAACAAACATATCAATATGCATGGATAATACCTTTCCTTCCACTTTCAGTTCCTATATTAATCGGGGTGGGACTTCTTCTTTTTCCGTCGGCAACAAAAAGTCTTCGTCGTATGTGGGCTTTTCAAAGTGTTTTAGTATTAAGTATAGTCATGATTTTTTCGATCAATTTATCGATTCAGCAACTAAATAGCCGTGCTACCTATCAATATGTCTGGGCTTGGATTCTCAATAATGATTTTTCTTTAGAATTTGGTTACTTAATCGATCCGCTTACTTCTATTATGTCAATATTAATCACTACTGTTGGAATTTTGGTTCTTATTTATAGTGATAATTATATGTTTCATGATCGTGGATATTTGAGATTTTTTGCTTATATGAGTTTTTTCAGTACTGCCATGTTGGGATTAGTTACTAGTTCCAATTTGATACAAATTTATATTTTTTGGGAATTAGTAGGAATGTGTTCATATCTATTAATAGGATTTTGGTTCACACGTCCTGTTGCAGCAAATGCTTGTCAAAAAGCGTTTGTAACTAATCGTGTTGGGGATTTTGGTTTATTATTGGGAATTTTGGGTTTTTATTGGATAACAGGGAGTTTTGAATTTCGGGATTTATTTCAAATATTCAATAACTTGATTTTTCATAATCAGTTAAATTTTTTATTTGTTACGTGGTGCGCTGTTTTATTCTTTTCAGGTGCTGTTTCTAAATCTGCACAATTCCCCCTTCATGTATGGTTACCAGATGCAATGGAAGGGCCGACTCCTATTTCGGCTCTTATCCATGCCGCTACTATGGTAGCCGCGGGAATTTTCCTTGTAGCTCGACTTTTACCTCTTTTCATTATTATACCTCAAATAATGAATTTAATTTCTTTAATAGGGATAATAACACTATTTTTTGGAGCTACTTTAGCTCTTGCTCAAAAAGACATTAAGAGGGGTTTAGCCTATTCCACCATGTCTCAATTGGGTTATATGATGTTAGCTCTAGGTATGGGGTCTTCTCGAAGTGCTTTATTTCATTTGATTACTCATGCTTATTCGAAAGCATTATTGTTTTTGGGATCGGGTTCTGTTATTCATTCAATGCAAACTATTGTTGGTTATTCTCCGACTAAAAGTCAAAATATGGTTTTTATGGGAGGTTTAAAAAAACATGTACCAATTACCAAAAGTGCGTTTTTATTAGGCACACTTTCTCTTTGTGGCATTCCACCTCTTGCTTGTTTTTGGTCCAAAGATCAAATTCTTAATGATAGTTGGTTATATTCAGCAATTTTTGCAATAATAGCTTGGTCTACGGCGGGATTAACCGCATTTTATATGTTTCGGATCTATTTACTTACTTTTGAAGGGCATTTAAATGCTCATTTTCAAAATTTCAGTGGAAAAAAAAAGACTTCCCTCTATTCAATATCTCTATGGGGTAAAGAAGGTTTTAAAGTCAATAACAAAAACTTTCATTTGTTAACTTTATTAATAATGACGAAAAAGAAAAGTGCTTATTTTTTTTCACAGAAGATAGATCGAATTGATGAGAATGCAAGAACTAGAAGCCAACCTTTTCTTACTATGTCTCGTTTTGGCAAGAAGAAAACTTTTGCGTATCCTTATGAATCGGATAATACTATATTATTTCCTATCCTTATATTAGTCTTCTTTACTTTCTTTGTTGGATTCATAGGAATTTCTTTTAATGGCGTCGATTTGGATATTTTATCCAAATGGTTAACCCCCTCGATAAATCTGTTACATCAAAATTCGAATTATTTAACAGATTGGTCGGAATTTGCGAAAGATGCAGTGTTTTCAGTTAGT